AAATGCACGATCTTCACAGGTATCACTTTTCACGATACCTAAACCTAAAAGGTGGAATAGCGATTTTCGAACCATTTCCTATAAGAGAATGGTTTCCATTACTTTGAGAAATGGATTCTATATCAAACTATAGCTATTGCATTAAAGAAGAAAAGAAACTAATAGAAGTCGAAGACGCGGAATGGTAGTGAATAGAGAAAAAGATTCTTCTGATTTTCTTGTTCCTGAAAATATTCTATCTATCTCCTAGACGCTGTAGAGAATTGAGAATTTTCATGTCTTTCAATTCTCGTACTCGTAATTGGAAAGTTACGGAAGGAGATCCATCATTTTGCAATGAAAACAACATAAAAAACTCTGGACAATTTCGAAATCAGACCAAGCGTCTTAATACATATGCAAAAAAATTCATTATTGGCCCACCATTGATTACAAGATTTAGCTTTTATGAATCGCTATTGCTTTGATACGAATAATGGCAGTCGTTTCAGTATGTTAAGGATACAGATGTATCCACAATTCATTTAGAGTTACTTAATAGCCTAGCCTATTTCTTATACTATATCTCTCTCCCGTGAAATTCTCGAGCCGAAAGATGGATGCATATGCTGTGTTTCATTTTGCTAAATGATATCAATTAAATGGTGTATCAATTCTATAAATTGGATATAGCAATAAATAAATCAGCAAAATTCTTTTATTTTAGATAGAAGAAACATTTCTTCTATCTAAAATAAAAGAATGTACCCTTCTATCCAAATCCAATTTGCATCGATAAAATAAATCAAAATTATAGATTCCAGCAGTAGATGAATAATTGCAAATTTTTGTGTGTACGAGATTCGAATAACTTCAAAATAACTGACATAATTTTTTATTTTTCCTGATCAGAAAAATACATGAAAAAGAAAGGAGGTAGAAAAATTTTTTGATTTATGGTTAAAGAAGAAAAACAAGAAAACAGGGGTTCTGTTGAATTTCAAGTATTCAGTTTCACCAATAAGATACGGAGACTTGCTTCACATTTGGAATTACACAAAAAAGATTTTTCATCGGAAAGAGGTCTACGAAGACTTTTGGGAAAACGTCAACGTTTGCTGGCTTATTTGGCAAAGAAAAATAGAGTACGTTATAAGAAATTAATAAGTCAGTTGGATATTCGGGAGAAGTAATTTAATCGTTCGAATTTTTTTCTTATTTTATTAGTAGTCTTATAGTAGTCTTAGATTTTGCATTTTGATGAGCCTCGTTTTGAGGAATTCATGGAATAATGAATTAAGGAAGAAAAAAGAATAAGAACAAGGATACATAACATAAAAAAAAGAATAGATAAGACGATATTCGCCCTCCCCCCACATATTTAATTTCTTCTCCTATACAAAAACCAGCAAGACCTACTCCATTGATAATTCCATCAATAACACCCTTATCAAAAAAATGCGTTAGTTCAGCAAATCTTCTTATACCCAGGATAAAGAGCCTAGTATAGAAAACATCTATATAACCGCGATTATATGACCAGCTGTATACCTTTTTTTTTACTTGATCCAAAAAGTTCTTTTTGGGATTTCCTTTTACAAGGGAATTTTTAAAATTCAAATTCTGAAAAAAAGAATAAGCGGATCCATAGCATATATATGCTATGAATAGACCAAAAATAGCTAAACTTACAGAAGAAATTGCATTAGTAAGAAATTCATATGAATTTATGGAAGAATTAGAACTTTCCTGGAAAAGGCTTATTGAAGGGGTTAGCCACTTTGATAATATGGTTAACTCCGATGTTCCATTATCCATTACTCCATTATCAAAATGGATTCCTATGGATCCAATGAACAAAGTAAAAAGCAGTAATATAAGAAGAGGAAATAGCATAGTATTTCCAGTTTCGCGAGGATAGACAAAAGTATTTTTCGCTCCAAAGGAAGTACTAAAGAATCCTATCCTATTTCTTGTATTACCAGGAATTTTGGGTATATTTTGTGAAAAAAAAGAAACTCCACTCTTCATTGTTGATAAAACAAAATCTCTATTGACTCCTTTGGGTATGCTTTTTCCCCATAAGGATATTGAATACAACGAACCTTCTTTAGTACTACTGTAATTTTGAAAATGAACACGCAAATACCCATCAAAAGTAAGTAAATATATTCGAAACATATAAAATGCAGTTAATCCTGCAGTAAAAGAAGCTATTATTCCAAAAAAAGGTGAATACAACCAACTATTACTAAGGATTTCATCTTTGGACCAGAAACAAGCAAGAGGTGGAATACCACAAAGAGAAAGTGTACCCAATAAAAAAGTCGTTCTTGTAATAGGAACATATTTTTTTAAACCACCCATAAGAACCATATTCTGACTTTTATCTGGTGAATATCCAACAAGAGGTTCCATTGAATGAATAACGGATCCGGATCCCAAGAACAATAAAGCTTTCGAATAAGCATGAGTGATCAAATGGAATAAAGCTGCTTGATAAGAACCTATACCTAGAGCTAACATCATATAACCCAATTGAGACATTGTAGAATAGGCTAAGCTTCTTTTAATATCTCTCTGAGCAAGAGCTAAAGTCGCTCCTAAGAAAAGTGTTATTGTACCTACTAAGGAAATGAAACTCATTATCAAAGGTAGGGATATGAAAAGAGGAAGAAGTCGAGCTACAAGAAAAATCCCCGCAGCAACCATAGTTGCTGCGTGTATAAGAGCCGAAATGGGAGTGGGTCCTTCCATAGCATCGGGTAACCATACGTGAAGAGGGAATTGTGCAGATTTTGCAACTGCACCAAGAAATAATAAAAAAGCACACAAAGTAGTAAGTAATGAATTAATCCCATTATTAGGAATCCAGTTATTAGCTATTTTGAACAAATCCCGAAACTCTAAACTACCTGTTATCCAAAAAAAACCTAAAATTCCTAATAACAAACCAAAATCCCCTACACGATTAGTTACAAAAGCTTTTTGACAAGCACTCGCTGCAATTGGTCGTGTAAACCAAAAGCCTATCAATAAATAGGAACACATTCCCACAAGCTCCCAAAAAAAATAAATTTGTATCAAATTGGAACTAGTAACCAATCCCAACATGGAAGTATTAAAAAAACTTATATAAACGAAAAATCTCAAATATCCCTCATCGTGAGACATATAATCGTCACTATAAATAAGAACCAAGATTCCTACAGTAGTAATTAGTATTAACATAATAGAAGTAAGGGGGTCGATCAAGTATCCAAATTCTAAGGAAAAATCATTATTGATGGTCCAAGACCATAGATATTGATAGATAGAACTCCCTTTTATTTGTTGAATAGACAGGTGAACTGAGAATACCAGAGCTATACTTAAGAGTAAAACACTAGGAAAAGCCCATATGCGACGAAGATTTTTTGTTGCTGTCGGAATAAGAAAAAGGCCAAACCCCATTGACATAATAACTGGAAGTGGGAGAAGAGGGATTACCCAGGCATATTGATATGTATGTTCCATAAGAAAAGAAATAGCAATTTTTAGTTGAAATTTATAGTTCTTTTTTTCTATAAAATTGTTTCCGATTCACCAAACCTATTCTTATTTCTTTCTGAAGGAATTAAAAAAACAAAATAAGAATAAGAAAAAATACTGGAATTCTTATTTTTTCCAAATTTGTCTCATTGAAATATTCTAAAATTCAGAATGGGTTTAGTTGCTTAAATTCAAAAAGTGAATCAAAGAATTTAGATAAAAAAAGATATTTATTAAAATACAAAAAAAGATTGAATCAGTTTACTTTCTATTCCTATTCTTTTTTTTATTTCTTTCTGTTAAAATGACTAGAATTATCTAAGTTTTAGAATGTCTTGTTTAAGAGACTCATTTTTTTTTTTTTTTATTTTGACTGGAATTCAATTCTTGAATATCTTCTCAACTTAATTAACTATTTGAATTTTCCCTTCGTTTTATCTCCCCATATTATATGAGGGCTTATCCCCCATTTATATATGGAGTATATTTGATATATAAATTGATTTAAATAGAAAACCTTTGTATATAATATATCTTTGTATATATTGTATATTATTAAAACAAAGTCTAAAATATATATGAAAAATACGCGAAAAACTCTTGTCTTATCCACATTAGACAAAATGAAGTAAAAAATAATTTAAAATTTCATTATCTTTCAGTATCTAAGTATAAATACTAAGAAAAAACAGAAAGAAGGATTAATTTGCGGCAATAGATGTCTTTCACATACAACTAGAAAAAACTAATTCCCCTTTTGAATGGCAGTTCCAAAAAAACGTACTTCGATGTCAAAAAAGCGTATTCGTAAAAATATTTGGAAGAAAAAAACTTATTTATCCATAGTACAATCTTATTCCTTAGCAAAATCAAGATCATTTTTGAGCAGCAATGAGCATCCAAAACCAAAAGGTTTTTCTGGGTAACAAACAAATAATCAGGTTTTGGAATAATCTGAATTGACCGATCTCAAAGAAATTCCAATTATTTAATATGAATGAATAATTTGGATTAATTAATGAATTTACTTTTATATGTCGAATTCCTGGGTACAATATTCTTAGAACTAATTATATGTCGAATTCCTGGGTACAATATTCTTAGAACTAATCCCTCTGTTATTCTGTTATATAGAACAAAAGTTTTGGTATATTGTGTCCTCAGTATTCTTTTTTCCTATCAAAGAACTTTTGATAATGGAATCCTACTATTTTTTTATGAGGATTCCATTATCAAAAGTAGAGTATTCTTGCAATAGGATTTAGAATTTCTACCTATCTTATCCAAAATTCACAAATAAATTGGTTTAAGGCTGGTAAATCGTATTAATAAGAGCGTAGAGGCTTTGACTCTAGAAACTTTTCTAAATACAAAACTCTTTGTATTTAATGATGAAATTCTAATTTTCCATAAATTCTATGGATTCCCCCAATCTCGACGATTGGGGAGAAAATAACTATTATTCTTTTAAGTTAACTATTATTTCAAGTTAGCCGCCATGGTGAAATTGGTAGACACGCTGCTCTTAGGAAGCAGTGCTCAAGCATCTCGGTTCGAGTCCGAGTGGCGGCATTCTCGAAAAAGAATACAATAGATTAGAAAATGGATTCAATTCGAAATTTCCAATTTTGTAATGGGACCTTCTCCTTATGCTATTTGCAACTTTAGAACATATACTAACTCATATCTCTTTCTCAACTATTTCAATTGTGATTACGATTCATTTGATAACCTTATTAGTTCGTGAACTTAGGGGATTACATGATTCGTCAGAAAAAGGAATGATAGCAACTTTTTTCTCTATAACAGGATTCTTAGTTTCTCGTTGGGTTTCTTCGGGACATTTTCCATTAAGTAATTTATATGAGTCATTGATCTTCCTTTCATGGGCTCTGTATATTCTTCATACTATTCCTAAGATACAGAACTCTAAAAATGATTTAAGCGCAATAACTACGCCAAGTACTATTTTAACGCAAGGCTTTGCCACGTCAGGTCTTTTAACTGAAATGCATCAATCTACAATACTAGTACCTGCTCTCCAATCTCAGTGGTTAATGATGCATGTCAGTATGATGTTACTAAGCTATGCAACTCTTTTGTGCGGATCCTTATTATCCGCCGCTCTTCTAATCATTAGATTTCGAAAGAATTTCGATTTTTTTTCTAAAAAAAAAAAATTACTTAAAACATTTTTATTTAGTGAGATTGAATATTTCTATGCAAAAAGAAGTGCCTTAAAAAACACCTCTTTTCCTTCATTTCCAAATTATTACAAATATCAATTAACTGAGCGTTTGGATTCTTGGAGTTATCGTGTTATTAGTCTAGGGTTTACCCTTTTAACCATAGGTATTCTTTGTGGAGCAGTATGGGCTAATGAGGCGTGGGGATCCTATTGGAATTGGGATCCTAAGGAAACTTGGGCATTTATTACCTGGACCATATTTGCAATTTATTTACATAGTAGAACAAATGCAAATTGGAAGGGTACGAATTCTGCATTTGTAGCTTCGATAGGATTTCTTATAATTTGGATTTGCTATTTTGGTATCAATCTTTTAGGAATAGGTTTACATAGTTATGGTTCATTTACATTACCATCTAAATGATTACATAACATAAAACATTCATAAAATGAGGGTTTTTCCCATTTTTGTTTGATTTGAGAACCCCTTTGAAAAGACGTTCAAAGGGGTTCCCAAAAATTCGAAATAGATCTAATTAGACTTTTTTACTTTTTTCGGAATTTTTTGGTTTTTCCATTATGAAATATAGAGCGGACTAGTTAAAAAAAGAAAATCCTATTTAGGATAATAATTGGATAAGAGAGCCTCTACCCTGTCAACGGATAGCGAGAGAACTAAATCTGGATAAATACCAATTCCTATTACTGGTAAAAAGATACAGATTAAAAGAAAGAGTTCTCGTGGTCCAGAATCCACAAAATTTGCGTTTGGAACATGAAATAACTTGTATCCATAGAACATCTGGCGTAACATAGATAATAAATAAATAGGAGTTAATATCATTCCAATTGCCATTACAAAAGTAATTAGCATTTTTGGCATTAACATAAATTTTGGACTAGTAATTAGTCCAAAAAATACTACTAATTCTGCAACAAAACCGCTCATTCCTGGTAAGGCAAGAGAAGCCATTGAAAAGCTACTAAACATAGTAAACATTTTTGGCATTGGTATAGATATTCCTCCCAGTTCTTCGAGATAAACAAGACGCATTCTATCACAAGCCGTTCCTGCCAAGAAGAATAGTGTAGCACCGATAAATCCATGGGATAATATTTGTAAAATAGCTCCATTTAGTCCAATGTTGGTTATGGAACCAATTCCTATAATTATGAAACCCATGTGAGATACGGAGGAGTAGGCTATTCTTTTTTTGAAATTTCGTTGACCAAGAGAAGTTGAAGCTGCATAGATTATTTGCACCGCTCCTATTATTACCAACCAGGGGGAAAATAGATAATGAGCATGAGGTAACAATTCCATATTGATCCGAATCAATCCGTATGCTCCCATCTTTAATAGGATTCCCGCTAAAAGCATACATGTACTGTAATGTGCTTCCCCGTGGGTATCTGGTAACCACGTATGTAGAGGTATAATCGGCAATTTGACAGCATAAGCAATAAGGAAGCCAAAATAAAGTAGTATTTCCAATGTTGCAGGGTATGATTGATTAATCAATCGTTCCAAGTCTAATGTTGGTTCGTTGGAACCATATAAGCCCATACCCAGAACTCCGATTAAGAAAAAAATGGAACCGCCTGCAGTATACAAAATAAACTTGGTAGCTGAATATAGACGCCTTTTTCCCCCCCACATGGATAAAAGTAAGTAAACAGGAATTAATTCTAACTCCCACATGATAAAAAAAAGTAAAAGGTCTCGTGAAGAAAATAATCCTATTTGACCGCTATACATTGCTAGCATCAGGAAATAGAATAATCGCGAATTCCGGGTAATTGGCCAAGCCGCTAAAGTAGCTAAAGTAGTGATAAATCCTGTCAATAAAATAGATCCTAATGAAAGTCCATCGATTCCCAATCTCCAGTGGAAATCAAAAACATCTATCCATTTCGAATCCTCCCTTAATTGGATTAAGGGATCCTCTAATTGGAAATGATAACAGAATGCATAAGTCATTAGAAGGAATTCTAATAAACAAATAGATATAGTATACCACCTAACGATTTTATTTCCTTTATGGGGTAAAAAGAAAATTAATGAACCTGCAAATATCGGCAAAACAACAAGTATTGTTAACCAAGGAAAATAACTCATGATAAAGTAATAAAGACAAGATACGTTTTGACCAGAAAAGCCCATGCTCGATTATTTTGAGCACAGGCTTCTTCGGTAAAGAGGAATCAGACGATTCAAGTGGAGTTTTTTGTAACGTATCAATAAGATAGAGCCATGCTGCGGGTTGTTTCAGGCCCTAAATAAACGCGGACACTTAAAAAATCTGTTGGGCAGGCGGATTCGCATCTCTTACAACCCACACAATCTTCGGTTCTCGGCGCAGAAGCAATTTGCTTGGCTTTACATCCATCCCAAGGTATCATTTCTAATACATCTGTTGGACAAGCTCGTACACATTGAGTGCATCCTATACATGTATCATAAATTTTTACAGAATGTGACATTGGATCTAGAAATTTTCCTTTTCAACATAACAATTTTCGATCTGGTAAAAATGAAATTAGTACTATATAAGTTATATGTATTGTAGACACCAGACGAAGCAATGGTTTATCCAAACTTTAATAAATAATGCAATATATTTCTTAATCTGTTTGTGAGAAAGCATGAAAAGAGCCAAGAGACTTGAATTTAAGGCTTCAACAGTCATAATTATACGAATTCTACATACTAATTCGAATTAGCCAATAAATTGGCTATTATCTTTGCAATATAAATTATTGCAATTTGAATATTGCAATATCAATGAATTGCAAAAATGCAAAATTCAATAAGTAAAAAAGAATACTCTGAAATAACCTACTTCAAAAATGGGTATTCTCAAATAAAAAAAAGAAGACTCGAATTTTATTAATCTTAATGTTCCATATTATTATATATGCGCCTTTGTTTAGAGAATTCTATGTCTAATTATTCAAAAAATTCGATTGATTGATACGAGTTGATTTCCTGTTACGATGGATGGAAGAAAGAATGGATAATCCAATAGCTGCTTCAGCCGCCGCAAGGGCTATAACAAAAATTGCGAAAATATCTCCTTTTAATTGGCGACTATCAAATAGAGCAGAAAATGTTACGAGATTTAGATTAATTGAATTCAGTATAAGTTCAAGACATATTAGAGCTCTAACCATGTTTCGGCTTGTAATCAATCCATAGATACCAATCGAAAATAAATAGACACTCAAAAAAAGTACATGCTCAAACATCATTAACTAACTCCTTATCAATCTCGATTCATTTCAATATGAGGACAAGAATTGAACCGATTCAATTAATTAGAATAGAACAATTACGCAACAAAAGAGAAAAGAAAGTATTTGTTGTGTTGACAGTAGATGGATTTTACTAAATCAAAATTGTTTTATTCTTTAGTTATTTTTTTAGATTTGAAATTCTAAGAATTTATTATTATTATTGTCGAGCCATAGTAATTGCACCTATTAAAGAAACTAGAAGAATTAGGGAAATGAGTTCAAACGGAAGATAAAAATCGGTTGCTAAATGAATCCCAATTTGTTGGACGTTATTTATGAGACCCTGTTCTACTATTTGGTTTGATCTTGTAGTCCAAAGAATTCCATACCATGACGTATCTGGGATAGTAGTCATTAGTGAAAAAGGAATAGTTATAGAAACGAGTGAAGTAAACCCATCTCCAATAGTCCAATAATTCTTATCTTTAGACCACTCTGAGCCATTTACAAACATTACAGCAAATATGATCAAGACATTTATGGCTCCCACATAAATAAGAAGTTGTGCGACAGCTACAAAGTAGGAATTCAATAAAAAATAGAATAAGGATATACAAACAAGAACTAATCCCAGCGAAAAGGCAGAATAAATTGGGTTGGTAAGTAATACTACTCCTAGACCCCCTAGTAGAAGAACAAATCCCCCAAATAGCACAAGAATCTCATGTATTGGTCCAGGTAAATCCATTATGGATAAGAAGAAATTAATAGTATAAAATTTTTCATGAACTGACTAAAACTAAAAGATTCAAGGAAAGAAAAAGGGATTAGGATATTTATATATAAATTGTATAGTTAGAAATCACATCACGAAAATCTACTCTCATTTTCAATCATGAATAATTTGTAATAAGCAGTAGTTATTTATTTTTCTTTATAGTTAGTAAAAAACTATTGGATTTTTCTAACAAAAAAATACTAGTGCCTAGTAATCAGTAATCGTTCTTGAATTCCAAGATTTTTCTTCGTCTATTTTACTTTGAGGCGAATTCCTAATTGTTTGAATTGTGTAATCTCCCATTATGGAGACTGGTAACCGACTCAAAGCAATTTGATTGTAATTCAATTCATGACGATCATAAGTAGAAAGTTCATATTCTTCAGTCATTGATAAACAGTTTGTCGGACAATATTCAACACAGTTACCACAAAATATACAAACTCCGAAATCAATACTATAATTAAGCAATTGTTTCTTTTTAATATCCTTTTCAAATTTCCAATCCACAAGGGGTAGATCTATTGGGCATACACGAACACATACTTCACAAGCAATACATTTATCAAATTCAAAGTGTATTCGCCCGCGGAAACGCTCTGATGTAATTGATTTTTCATAAGGGTAGTGAATCGTTACAGGTAAACGATTTGTGTGGGATAAGGTAATTATGAAACCTTGACCAATGTATCTTGCGGCACGTATTGTTTGTTGACCATAACTAATGAACCCAGTTATCATAGGGAACATATTCTAAATATCTATGAAAAAGGTATGTTTCTTTCTCTTGTTTGAGAGAACTTTTGTGTTGAAGATATTCTTACTGGTATTGTATTATCTTATTTATAGTGAAACTAGTTGGGAAGAAGTTGTTAATAAGAGATTGCCCAGAGAAATAGGTAAAAGAAATTTCCATCCAAGATTTAATAACTGATCCATTCTCATCCGGGGTAAAGTCCATCTTATTGTGATAGAAATGAAGAGAAATAAAAAAGCTTTAGTTAATGTAATAAGGATACCCATTATCATTTCAAAAATTCCCACAATTTTATTCATTTGGAAAAATCCAAAAAAGGATATATAGGGAATAGAAAAATTCCACCCACCTAAGTAGAGAACAGTTACAAATAAAGAGGAAACTAATAAATTTAGGTAAGAAGCAAGATAAAATAAACCATATTTAATACCGGAATATTCGGTTTGATAACCCGCTACTAATTCTTCCTCTGCTTCTGGTAAATCAAAGGGTAATCTTTCACATTCTGCCAAAGAAGAAATTAGAAAAACTAGAAAACCTATAGGCTGACGCCAAAGATTCCATCCAAAAAAACCATATTTTGACTGTGCTTCAACTATATCAACCGTACTTGAACTGTTAGATAATCATAGTCGATGATAACATCACAGTTCCCACCGCTATTCCAAAACCGTACATGAAACCTTAGCTTCATACGGCTCCTCTATGATCAGAAAAAAGGATTATTTCTTTTCGATCTTATCCCCCAGCGTAGATAGAATTAGGTAAGATAAAATTGATTGGAAAGTCCTAAATTAGACCAAAGCAATTCCGTCTGCTAAAATAATAAAAAAGCGCTTCCGAATTGATCTTATCCTTTATATAATAAAATGACAGTTTTTTCTTATTCAGTAATAACTTAATATTGGAATAAAACACTCGTTATAGCAATTAATAAATGAAAAGAATTGGATATTAGTTCATGACGAATTCCATTTTGTATGAATATAGATAAAAGAAAGAATAAATAAAGATCTTTTTTTGTATTGCATTCCATATCTTTTGTCCTATTCTTCTTTCCCGGGGAAAGGGATACTTAAAAAGAAAAAAGAAATAAAGGGTTAATTCGTTCTTGATAGCTATTTCCTTAACAAGTGAATGGGAATATACTCTGGATCGGAATCCGAAGAAAGTACTACTTGATCATTTCCACCAATTTCAAGTTCTTATTATGATTCCTTTTATGAAGAAAAATGTCTAATGATTTAGATTCTCTCATTACTAATCCTTTATGTACTTTAGTGTTCCTAATCCTTCACTAACTTTTTAGGGATTCTTTTATATGGTTCTAAGTTCTAGTAATAACTAAAAATATTCTAGTAATGGAATTCCATATCGTGAATCCTTTATTCTTGCCCGCTTCAAGATATGATGACTAATCAAACAATCTCAATCTTGGGGTAAAGAGTTTACACTGCTTATGTTTACTTCAATTTTTTCTTGTACGTAGGAAATGAGATTTTTGATTTTTACTACAAATTAATAAGCTGTTTTGTTTCACTCATATAGCTATCTAGTTTGACTTACCGACCTGAATACAGAATAAGAAAAGGAAGATTAAGTATTCAATGGATTTTAGAGGAAAAGCTCCTTTTTTAACGAATCACACGTAGAGATATTGCTAGCACACAAAAAGTTAATGGTATTTCATAACTAATAGATTGAGCAGCTGCTCGTAGACCACCTGAAAAAGAATATTTATTATTTGAGCTATATCCTGCCATAAGAAGACCAATAGGAGCAATACTTGAAATGGCAATCCATAAAAAAACACCAATACTAAGATCAGCTAAAACAAAATGATATCCAAAAGGGATAACTAAAAAACTTAATAAAACAGATATGACTGCTATAGCGGGTCCAATGCTAAATAAAGGAATCTCTCCTCGGGATGGGAGGATATCCTCCTTAAAAATAAGCTTAGTTCCATCTGCTATAGCTTGAAGCAGTCCTAGGGGGCCGGCATATTCAGGACCAATACGTTGTTGTATCGATGCGGATATTTCTCTTTCTAACCACACAATTACAAGTACTTGTATTGTGATTCCCAGTAGGAGGGTCAAAATAGGTAGAATCCATATTAGTCCATAGACTTCTTTTAATAATTCCGATTTCGAAAAAGAATTGATAGTTTCTACCTCTACCCTATCTATTATCATTTCAACGATCAACTTCCCCCATAATGATATCTATACTACCTAATATCGTCATGATATCAGCCAATTTCATTTTTTTAACTAGCTGAGGAAGAATTTGTAAATTAATAAAACCGGGTGGACGGATTTTCCATCTCCAGGGGAAAAGACTGTCATCTCCTACCAGATAAATTCCTAATTCACCTTTTGGAGCTTCTACTCTTACATAAAGCTCTTGCTTTGATAATTCAAAATTTGGGGAAGGTTTTTTACCAAGAAATCTATATTCAAAATCATTCCATTCCGAATTCTTTGCTTTCTTAAAGCGTCGGGCTTCTAAATTCTCATAAGGGCCTCCAGGAATTTTCTCTACAGCCTGTTGAATAATTTTAATGGATTCCTTCATTTCACCAATTCGTACTAAATAGCGAGCTAAGGAATCTCCTTCTTTTTGCCATTGGACTTTCCAATCGAATTGATTGTAAGACTCATAAGGATCAATTTTACGAAGATCCCATTGTATTCCAGAAGCTCGTAACATTGGTCCCGATAAGCCCCAATTTACAGCTTCTTCTCCGCTAATAAAACCTACTCCTTCAACTCGTTCTAAAAAAATAGGATTCTGTGTAATAAGTTGTTGATATTCAACAACTCCTCGTAAAAAATAATCACAGAAATCTAAACATTTATCCATCCATCCATAAGGTAGATCGGCAGCTACTCCGCCGATGCGAAAGTAATTATGCATCATTCGCATACCTGTAGCAGCTTCAAATAGATCATATATCAATTCTCTCTCTCTAAAAATGTAGAAAAAAGGAGTCTGTGCGCCGAGATCCGCCATAAAAGGCCCAAGCCATAACAAGTGAGAAGCTATACGGCTCAATTCTAACATAATTACCCGAATATAGCTGGCTCTTTGAGGTATTTGAATATTCTCTAAGAATTCTGGTGCATTTACCGTTATTGCTTCTGTAAACATAGTAGCTAAATAATCCCACCGTGTTACATAAGGCAAGTATTGTATAATAGTTCTGTTTTCGGCGATTTTTTCCATTCCCCTGTGTAAATAGCCTAATATGGGTTCACAATCAACAACATCTTCACCATCGAGAGTAACGATCAGTCGAAGAACACCATGCATTGATGGGTGGTGAGGACCCATATTGACTATCATTAGATCTTTTCTTGTAAACGGTAGACTCATATTCTTTTTTCTTCCTTAATTCATTATTCCATGAATTCCTCAAAACGAGGCTCATCAAAATGCAAAATCTAAGACTACTATAAGACTACTAATAAAATAAGAAAAAAATTCGAACGATTAAATTACTTCTCCCGAATATCCAACTGACTTATTAATTTCTTATAACGTACTCTATTTTTCTTTGCCAAATAAGCCAGCAAACGTTGACGTTTTCCCAAAAGTCTTCGTAGACCTCTTTCCGATGAAAAATCTTTTTTGTGTAATTCCAAATGTGAAGCAAGTCTCCGTATCTTATTGGTGAAACTGAATACTTGAAATTCAACAGAACCCCTGTTTTCTTGTTTTTCTTCTTTAACCATAAATCAAAAAATTTTTCTACCTCCTTTCTTTTTCATGTATTTTTCTGATCAGGAAAAATAAAAAATTATGTCAGTTATTTTGAAGTTATTCGAATCTCGTACACACAAAAATTTGCAATTATTCATCTACTGCTGGAATCTATAATTTTGATTTATTTTATCGATGCAAATTGGATTTGGATAGAAGGGTACATTCTTTTATTTTAGATAGAAGAAATGTTTCTTCTATCTAAAATAAAAGAATTTTGCTGATTTATTTATTGCTATATCCAATTTATAGAATTGATACACCATTTAATTGATATCATTTAGCAAAATGAAACACAGCATATGCATCCATCTTTCGGCTCGAGAATTTCACGGGAGAGAGATATAGTATAAGAAATAGGCTAGGCTATTAAGTAACTCTAAATGAATTGTGGATACATCTGTATCCTTAACATACTGAAACGACTGCCATTATTCGTATCAAAGCAATAGCGATTCATAAAAGCTAAATCTTGTAATCAATGGTGGGCCAATAATGAATTTTTTTGCATATGTATTAAGACGCTTGGTCTGATTTCGAAATTGTCCAGAGTTTTTTATGTTGTTTTCATTGCAAAATGATGGATCTCCTTCCGTAACTTTCCAATTACGAGTACGAGAATTGAAAGACATGAAAATTCTCAATTCTCTACAGCGTCTAGGAGATAGATAGAATATTTTCAGGAACAAGAAAATCAGAAGAATCTTTTTCTCTATTCACTACCATTCCGCGTCTTCGACTTCTATTAGTTTCTTTTCTTCT